AACAATTACAGTGACAGTTACATTTATAATTACATTTGTGGTGAAAGTAGAAATAGCAGTGAAAGCAAAAGTTCCAATATAAAAACTAGTACGAATGGTAGTGATTTAACTATAAGAAAAAGTTCGAATAATCTTGATGTAACTCAAAAATACAGGCATTTGTGGGTTCAATGTGAAAATTGTTATGGATTAAATTATAAGAAATTTTTGAAGTCAAAAATGAATATTTGTGAACAATGCGGATATTATTTGAAAATAAGTAGTTCAGATAGAATCGAACTTTCGGTCGATCCAGGTACTTGGGATCCGATGGATGACGGCATGGTTTCTCTGGATCCCATTGAATTTCATTCAGAAGAGGAACCTTATAAAGATCGTATTGATTCTTATCAAAAAAAAACAGGATTAACAGAGGCTGTTCAAACGGGTACAGGTCAACTAAACGGGATTCCCGTCGCAATTGGGGTTATGGATTTTCAGTTTATGGGGGGTAGTATGGGATCCGTAGTAGGCGAGAAAATCACCCGTTTGATCGAGTATGCTACCAATAAACTTTTACCTCTTATTCTAGTGTGTGCTTCTGGAGGGGCACGCATGCAAGAAGGAAGTTTGAGCTTGATGCAAATGGCTAAAATATCTTCTGCTTTATATGATTATCAATCAAATAAAAAGTTATTCTATGTATCAATTCTTACATCTCCTACTACTGGTGGAGTAACAGCTAGTTTTGGTATGTTGGGGGATATCATTATTGCCGAACCTAATGCCTATATTGCATTTGCGGGTAAAAGAGTAATTGAACAAACATTGAATAAGACAGTACCTGAGGGTTCACAAGCGGCTGAATATTTATTCCATAAGGGCTTATTCGATCCAATCGTACCACGTAACCCTTTAAAAGGTGTTCTGAGTGAGCTATTTCAGCTCCACGCCTTTTTTCCTTTCAATAAAAATTCAATCAAGTAGAGTCTTGAGTTCAACTTTTTTTTGTGGCGAACAACTAGTTAGTTAGTTTATCAGAATCAAAATAAAAAACCGAAAAAATGAATTTTTATTTGGTGACATAAGATTTAATTGTAGAAAGAATCATGCGGATAATCGTTGTTTTTTTACCGATATTGCTGATTAGTAATATCGGTAAAAAAACAACAACATAAACAGCGAATTCTTCCTTCGAATTAGGAGGCAAGGCAAATTCAACGAATTTCGTGTTCTGTTCGCCTCTTCTATATGTATCTATTTCAAATATAGAAAATATAGAATCTTGCATCTTTCTATATCTCCCAAGAAGTCCCCTTTTATAAGAATTCCTGCTCTTGGGTCGGATTCTAACGAATCTTTCGGGGATTTTTCAATTTTTAAGAGACTCTTTTTTTATTAAAAAAGAAATTAGAAGAAGAAGATAAGAACAATATAAGAATAAAAATAAAAGAAGTAAGAATAATAAAGAAAGTGGATTATCATATATACATCTATTTCATGTAGAAAGATGAATAAGTCCGTTTATTTAGTTCGACATTGCTTGCACTTATTATATATACTCACTTCGATATACTTAGTATACTAATATACGAATTATAATATGAATTATAATTATTATAAGATATCCTTATAACAATAACAGGTACAAATATTAAATCGAGGTACCCCATTCTATGACAATTCTCAACAACTTACCCTCCTTTTTTGTGCCTTTAGTGGGCCTAGTATTTCCGGCAATTGCAATGGCCTCTTTATCTCTTCATGTTCAAAAAAAAAAGATTTTTTAAATCTGATGTGGTCAAATCTCATCTAGTTTTTTTTTTTCAAGACTTAGCGAACAAGGATATCCATTTAGTAGAATATTGTATAAGAATAACAGGTGGCTTTCTCCGAACATAAATGAAAAAGATCTTATACATGCGTAAACATGATATATGGACAGACGAATTTTAGCAATTAAAAAAAAAATAGGCTGGGATCCAAACTCATGTCTGAAATTAAAGTAAATCTATCCATATGTATGTAGCTATTGATAGGGAATCATATGAAGGGGATGCTTTTATTTTATTATATCTAACCAATTCGATTAATTACTACTAAAAGTTCACATCAGAATAGTACTAGTTGATGAGAGTTACTTCGGAAAAAAAGTAAAGTGAATTTTTTTTTGTTATTCCATAAAATGCAACCGGATCTACTATGTATGAGTTGGCGATCAGAATATATATGGATAGAATTTATAGCAGGATCTCGCAAAACAAGTAATTTCTGCTGGGCGTTTATCCTTTTTTTAGGTTCATTAGGATTCTTATTGGTTGGAATTTCTAGTTATCTTGATAAGAATTTGATATCCTTTTTTCCGTCTCAACAAATCCTTTTTTTCCCACAAGGGATCGTAATGTCTTTCTATGGGATCGCGGGTCTCTTTATTAGTTCCTATTTGTGGTGCACAATTACATGGAATGTAGGTAGCGGTTATGATCGATTTGATAGAAAAGAAGGAATAGTGTGCATTTTTCGTTGGGGATTTCCTGGAAAAAATCGCCGCATCTTTTTACGATTCCTTATGAAAGATATTCAGTCCATCAGAATAGAAGTAAAAGAGGGTATTTATGCTCGTCGTGTCCTTTATATGGAAATCAGAGGCCTGGGAGACGTTCCCTTGACTCGTACTGATGAGAATTTGACTCCACGGGAAATTGAGCAAAAGGCTGCGGAATTGGCCTATTTCTTGCGTGTACCAATTGAAGTATTTTGAAAAAAGAAACTGCAAAATAAAAAAACAAATGCTTTCTCAGCAAGAGGAAAACCCCTAAGAATCCTTTTTTTCTATAAGCATAACTTACTTAATTAAAGTTTCTTCAGAACGCCTCGTGGGGCAAAAGCAAGGCAAACGTGTACGTGGCGGCCATAATATAAAACGAAACCTTTTTGTTTTTGTCTGTCAATTTTTTTTTTCGAAATATTTGATATTTTCTTTTTTAATAAACAGGAAGTTCTTTCATTTCGAAATCCGAAAAATATTCATTATTGGAATCTTTATTTGAATCTTTCGGGCATTCATCAAAGGGGAGTAATTACTTCGAATATTTGATCAATTAAGATATCTGGAAACAATCTATTTTTTTATTATTTCTTCATTTGAATTCGAATTCGAAGTGGATTCTTCTTCTATTTCTGTATTTTTTCTACACTAGATTCAAGGACTAACCTCTGAATCACAACTAAAAAATGGGGGCTCGATTAATAAATTAATAATTACTAGGCGCGATACCTTATAATAGAACTTATGCTTGATAGAAATATTAGATCGCATAGAGTCAACGAATGAGGTGACAATTCACAGATGAAAAAATGACAAAAAAGAGCGCATCTATTCCCCTTCGATATCTTTCATTTATAGTATTTGTAGTCTTTTTGCCCCGGTGGATCACTCTCTCATTTAATAAAAGTCTAGAATCTTGGGTTACTAATTGGTGGAATACTAGGCAATCCGAAACTTTTTTGAACGATATTCAAGAAAAGAGTATTCTAGAAAAATTCATAGAATTAGAGGAGCTATTTCTCTTGGATGAAATGGTAAAGGAATTCCCGGAAAGACATCTACAAAAGTTTCGTATGGGGCTCCACAAAGAAACAATCCAATTGATCAAGATACACGATGAGGATCATATCCATACAATTTTGCACTTCTCGACAAATCTAATCTGTTTCGTTATTCTAAGTGCTTATTCTATTCTGGGTAATGAAGAACTTGTTTTTCTTAATTCTTGGGTTCAAGAATTCCTATATAATTTAAGCGACACAATAAAAGCCTTTTCCATTCTTTTAGTAACTGATTTATGTATCGGATTCCATTCGCCCCACGGTTGGGAACTAATGATTGGCTATGTCTATAACGATTTTGGATTTTTTCATAATGATCAAATTATATCTGGTCTTGTTTCCACTTTTCCAGTCATTCTAGATACAATTTTCAAATATTGGATTTTCCTTTATTTAAATCGTGTATCTCCGTCACTTGTAGTGATTTATCATTCAATGAATGACTGAAAAACGAGTCAATTAGAATGTTTCTTACTTTGTACCTAAGCAAAGCATTCCAGGTCGTACTTACCTTACTCTTTCTACCCATTCAGAGGATTCCTCCTATATTCCAGTAAAATTATTTCAGTAAATAGAAATAGCAAAATCGTGGATAGGGAACTATACTAGCGACCTACCCAATTTTATTGTAGAAATTTTCGGGATCAACGATTGGACCATGCAAATTAGAAATACTTTTTCTTCGATAAAGGAAGAGATTACTCGATTCATTTCCGTATCACTCATGATATATATAATAACTCGGGCCTCCATTTCAAATGCATATCCCATTTTTGCGCAGCAGGGTTTTGAAAATCCACGAGAAGCCACTGGTCGTATTGTATGCGCCAATTGCCATTTAGCTAATAAACCTGTGGATATTGAGGTTCCGCAAGCGGTACTTCCTGATACTGTGTTTGAAGCAGTTGTTAGAATTCCTTATGATATGCAACTGAAACAAGTTCTTGCTAATGGTAAAAAGGGGGGGTTGAATGTAGGGGCCGTTCTTATTTTACCGGAAGGGTTTGAATTAGCCCCCCCCAGTCGTATTTCTCCCGAGATGAAAGAAAAGATAGGCAATCTATCTTTTCAGAATTACGGCCCCACTAAAAAAAATATTCTTGTGATAGGGCCTGTTCCTGGTAAGAAATATAGTGAAATAACTTTTCCTATTCTTTCCCCGGATCCCGCGACTAATAAAGATGTTCACTTCTTAAAATACCCAATATACGTAGGTGGTAACAGGGGAAGGGGCCAGATTTATCCCGACGGGACAAAAAGTAACAATACGGTTTATAATGCTACAGCAGCGGGTATAGTAAGCAAAATCATACGAAAAGAAAAAGGGGGGTACGAAATAACCATAACGGATGCATTGGATGGACGCCAAGTGGTTGATATTATCCCTCCAGGACCAGAACTTCGTGTTTCAG